AGAAGTTGCAATTGGTCAAATGATATGACCAAGTTACATATAAAAAACGAATACCTATAATAGGAAAATGCAAATGTAAATTATTATTACGATAATTTATACTCATAGAGCAAGGATAAAAAATTACGCAAAAAAGGGTACTTGATGCTAATATGAATTATAGGATTAACTAAGGTCATCGGTCTAATGAAATAATAACTCTTCATTTTAGTTTGTTTATTTCAACTCATTAACTAATTCATTATGGGATTGATTGTTTTCCATTTCAATCAAAACGATTTATTAGTAAACGTTAGAATATTATAGATCTAAAATGAGATTTTTTTATTTTATCGGGAAATGATAAAAAATGACTGAGATATTTTTTTATCAAACCACGTATCCTTTAACAGATTTATTAATAGTCTCATTCGAATTTAACAATTGAATTTAGGTGTATTTTTTCCTCGAGTTTGACTAAAAAAAGACTCAAGTTTTTTATTAGGCAAAAGTTTACAATCCTTTGAGACATTTTATTACATGTAAATAAAGTATAGAATGATGAAAATCAAGGTCTTTTAGGTTCTTATTTATTTATTTTATTAAGTTTTATTTATATAACATAGCGGATTTTAAAGATAGAAATTTGAGAGATAAAGAACGAGAACTAAGAGTTCCAATCCAAAGATTTTTGGTTTTACAAATATTGTATTGTCTGGAATCAAAATTTTCTTATTTCGAGTAATTTTTGATACAATTTTCAGAGATCTTTCACATATCTATATTTATTTTTTATGAAGAGAATATTATTTAGAGAAAAAATAGATAATGAATAAGAAATAATAATTCGTTTTGAACAATAGATGTCTTTCACATCCAACTATAACAATGAGTAACTTCTTCATTTTTAAATGGCAGTTCCAAAAAAACGTACTTCTATATCAAAAAAGCGTATTCGTAAAAATATTTGGAAAAGGAAAGGATATTGGGCGGCGTTAAAAGCTTTGTCATTAGGGAAATCTCTTTCTACCGGGAATTCAAAAAGTTTTTTTGTACGACAAACAAATAAGTCCTAAAATATTGGAATAATCGGAATGGATTTTACTCGAAAAATTGGCTCAGTAATTTGTTAATATAAAATTCACAATTGGCAGTCCCTATTCTAATCAATATGAAATAGACCGGGTTTCAATCTTAATCTTCTAAGATGTCTAAAAGAATAATTCTTCTGTTTTCTCAATTCTAAAAAAAAGAATAAAGAAAAAAATACAAGATTTTTTATTTATTTTTCGTATATTTTCACTCACATTGTGGTGGTGGGGAGTCTTATTTTCCCCATCGACCTTTACAATAATGAAAAATTTTTATCTTTCTTGAGAAGGGCAGATATAATATTTTTCGTTAAAATTAATGAATTGTTGAAACTAATTGATTCCATGTTAAAGTTAAAAAATTTTTCTTTTTGATAACTTTCTGACTTCTTAATTTATCGGAATTACTATATGGATTTCCGATATATCTCCAATTTTCAGCCCACTCAATAAAAGAACTTAATTGTTGAGATATTATGTACAAATAAGGTGGCAATTTGGAGTAATCCAAAATATGGCTATTTTGGATTCATTGAGAAAATTTATTTTTTGTTTCAAATTTATGAAATCAGATAAACGAGAAATAATTAAGTATCAATATGAAAACATTTTTTTTTATTCTATGGAGAGAATTCTCTAGTTGTAAAAGTTGGATTTTAGACTAGGATAAACTACGTCAAAGCCCTAAGATAAATAAACCGGACACCCTAAGAAACTAATGAACCTTGAAATTGACTTTTGAACTCATTTTTTTTATCAATTTTAATCTTTACTAAAAAACTTATTTGATTGAATTGACTTGTTCAATCTCGACGATTGAATATAAATAGGCTATTATGAGTTCGAGCAAGCCGCTATGGTGAAATCGGTAGACACGCTGCTCTTAGGAAGCAGTGCTAGAGCATCTCGGTTCGAGTCCGAGTGGCGGCATGCCATCTTATAAAAGAGATCCAATAGATCCTATAATAAAAATAAATTAAATTCCCGATTTATATTTCTTAATTAATTTAGGGGATTCCCTCCCTTTTTTCATTTTTATGATATTTTCAACTTTAGAGCATATATTAACTCATATTTCCTTTTCGATTGTTTCAATTGTAATTACAATTCATTTGATAACCTTATTGGGCAATGAAATCATAAACCCATATGATTCGTCAGAAAAGGGGATGATAGCTACTTTTTTATGTCTAACAGGATTATTAATCACTCGTTGGATTTATTCGGGCCATTTCCCACTAAGTGATTTATATGAATCATTAATCTTTCTTTCATGGAGTTTCTCCCTTATTCATATAGTCCCTTATTTAAAAATAAGAAAAAATTATTTAACCACAATAACTGCCTCAAGTACTATTTTTACCCAAGGCTTTGCTACTTCGGGTCTTTTAACTGAAATACATAAACCCACAATATTAGTACCCGCTCTA